GCCTGCCTCGCTCCAACAGACAGGCTCTCCGACAAGGCAGCCGTACTCCTGCTAGAACAGAATCCCGGAATTCCCTGGAATTAAGCGTGGAGAGCAGACAGAAAGCATAGCTCCAGCAGAAGAAACTGTTCAACAAGCAATCGATCAAGGGCGTATAGATACCGATGAAAGAAAGACAGAAGCGGGCGGGCCATCAGAAGATTTTTCTCATTAGAGAGTGGTACCTGTAGCTGTTACCGGACCAAGGGCAACTAAGCCCACAGTAAACATACCGGTCCGACTACAAAAGGGATCAGGGGTACTTCCAGCAAGAGAGACCCAAGAAACTCAAGCACATACTAGCGATCCTTTTTCTTTTTCTCTTCATAGTAAACTGAGGTATCAACAGCAGAAGGTCATTCTCTTCCAAGGAAAATCCACGAAACTCCTGTCTTAGTCTTCATTAGCAAGAGAGTGAAGAACGACTAATCAGACTAGCAGGAAAGGAAGAGATCTCCCGCCAGCAGTCTTCTCTTCCTATCACTCCCTAATAACCATCTCTTCCCACACAAGCATATGAGCACCACTCAGGTCTTTCCATTAGAGGAAAAGATCATGTCATCAGCATAACGACGAAAAAAGAAGCAGCGAAGAAAACCGGTAAGGGATACGTAGGGCGAGATCGCCATAGAAGAACAGAAAACCGCACCGATCTACGGTCGTAAACTCGGTAAAAGCAGGTATGATAGAGTCCCCTCTCTGTGTATGGGATACAGAAGGATATAGAATAAAGTACAAGTCGGGACAAGCAGTGACTCGGCGACTATTACGATTACCACCTGCCGTGAAATATTAGCAGAAATCTAAATTTCTCTCCTATCTCCTAGAGGCCGGCATTTGAAAAGTCCAAAGAGCGCAGACTAGCCACGGAGCTTGCTACCGTCAGATATTGCACTAGAAAGTTGTTTAGATTAGATAAGATAGGAAATGCGTAAGTAAGAAGAGGAAAGCTGCTTCAAGGATCCAACGAATAGCACTTCTCTTCTAGCCAACCAACAAGATTTCCTTTCCTTTAGCTACTCAGGAAATCGAATCAGAGGTCTCTGAGGCTAAGACATCCTTAGCGATCAACTTGCACTACACATTACGCCATTTACAGTTAAGGGGGAGACAAAGTGAGTGAATGAGAAAGAGACTCACAATAAGAGGTCTAGCTATCCTGCCTACGCTATTGATCTTAGGAAGCTGAAAGACGGCTAAGCGGATTGAAGACTCTGCGAAAGACAAGGAGGGAAGGGAGTCGTACGGAAAAGGAAGGAAAGAGTTAAGTGCCCTTATCTTAGATAAGGAAGGAAGACTCGCGGTAAGCATTCCCCCGCCTCCCCAGGTAAAGTAGGGTTTTCTCCCTACAAGCCCAGGTTCTAGGCGTAGAGGTAGAAGGGGCGGAGCCCGGTCTCCCTTGGCTATAGTTAAGTTTATTATGTTCTGCCTTGTTTATTTTGAACTGGGAGTAATTGCTTTCATCAAGCCTTAAGTATTCTCGCTTTAATTTCAGGGGGGAATTAGTTAAGTAGTAGGTTGAAAATCGACTTTGTTATTAGGGGTTGAATTTCTGGCCGGTTCGCCCGATCCTACCTTCGGATTTAGTATGATGTTGCATACCTAGATTGATTAAGTCAGCCTCGCTGACCTAGTGTATCCGGACACAAACCAACAACACTCTTCGTTCTCGTGGTTGTCGAGCGAGGTATCGCGTTGGGACGGACTTGCCCGGTTCTGGAACCGTTTCAATCCCAGTTTCAGGAGCTTGAGTAAGATCGAACTACTTTCTCCCGTGGAGTAGATAGGACTGGGTTGTTTCAACCTCCCGCAGACTCGGTCATACCGTAAGCCGGATCTGTCCTGTTGACCAAGGTCTACTCCACAGCAGGATCTGTCCCAAGGTGGGGAGCGATACAGGTTCCTATTACTCACTCACTGACTTACTGACTGACTCACTCATTTGCTCCTGCTTCAAAACTCCAGGTCGCGCTAGCGCACTACGGCTTGGAAGCGGACTGGGCGGCCGCGCGTTCTATATTGATTGGGAACCCCGGTAAGAAAGGAAGCCTAGCAGGGCATTTGAATCTACAAAGAAGGCCCACTAGACGTCAACAAGCCAAGGCAAGGAAAACCGGCATATCAACAAAGAGATCTTGGGCAGGAAGGTTCAATCATCGGAGTACCAATGCTGAATCGGTCTTTTAATCAAAAAGACGGGTGCTGGCAGAAGTTGTCACGTAAAAGTAGGCTCCTCTTAAGGGATTCGGGGTTGTAAACCAAATTCTCGGAACAGATTTGGTTCTCGTTTCGGTGGGCTACTATGAAGGGAAATTGAATTGATTTGGTGACGAAAAATACCGGGTTGAAAAGGAGAATCAGTTCCATCAATTTAGCAAACCAATACCTTAAGCCACTCAGCCATCTGAATCACATTGCAGGCAGGAAAAGAAAGCTGTTGGGTGAAGAGTCGAGCCCACTCCTATCCTTAACAAATATGAAGCATCCCTACCAGTCCAGGTATGAAATCTTACTCGAAAGCCATCTAGCACCACCAGACCCGGGCTCAGGAGTAATCACCGGATGATCGCTTCGAGAAAACCTTACTGAATGGCGAAAGAATGGCCAAAAAACTATCTTCCAAACGGAGACCTATTATTTATTTTATTGGCGTGGCTTATAGACCTAGGGATATGGTATCTCAGGAACTTTGTTGCAAAGCCCCTACTCTTCTCTTGTCCTCAACCCTCGAAAGAAAAGATCAAACTCGTCGAATCGAGGATCTAGATGGGAAATGAACATGTAATAAAAGGCCTTTACTTCAGGTTTCCATAGAAATATGTGAAACTCTAAAATAGGCGCGGCACACAAAGGGGGTAAGATTGAGTGCGCTACCATTCCTTTCAAATGGAGGAATGAAGTAGCAAAGAATACCAATAGTTGTTATAATACCAAACCAAGAAAAAGAATACTAATAGCCATAGCCAAAGAAGAAGTAAGATAATATGGGAGGCGGATAAGCCTATATTCGATTCCGGGAGACCCGCTTCTTCTTGAACTCCTCGACTTCCTCGTCCTAGCCCTCGTAGTGTCATTCTCTGAGATGCTTAGCGCACTCTACGCCTGCTTTCCCTTTCTTCTTGTTTATTACATCTTCTTTCGTCAAATGAATTGCTATGAATCGAACAATCTATGATCGGGCGCTTTTCCTCTAGATCGCGGATTATATGAAGTCCTGGGCAAAGGGATACTCCCTTAGTGACCATACAGAACCTACATTCTAGCAATGCAGGGAAGGGGGCAGAGCTGGCAGAGGAGATCCTAAGGGACCAACCTTTATATAGGATTCCATCTTGTCTTAACAGAACACTTTGAACCAAAGCTCACTTCATTCAGTCTAAACCATATACATCCTACTCGGACGCTACTACGTCTTCTATTTAGAAAGAAAGCTATAGAAGGAGCTTTCTACCCGAATCCTTTCTTTGCTTTCTTCAAAAAGTACCTCAAACAGAAGGGACTTCTTACTCCCTAACGGACTAACAAAGAAAGAAAGGTTGGACAGGAAAGGACGAAGAGGAAGAGGAAATGAAACGAAGATGAAGAAAGATAGAACAACAATTGAAATAGATAGCCCTGCCTTGAAAATAGCAGTTTTGCTGTTTTATTGAGAGGTGGAAGTTGCGGAAGATAGTATAGATGCCAGAGAGATTTAGTAGGAAAGTGGAAGACCGGTCTTGGGACTTTAGACCGGAGGAGAAGAATAGGTAGGTATAAGCTGTCTAGCGACCAGCAACCCTCTTGCAGCTTATCTGCTTTCGTAACCACTCATTTCCGGTTCTCTCAAACAGATCGGGGGCACACCTTAGTCATTCAACAGGAATTCCCTGTTCCTAGGGGAAGAAAGACTAAGCCTAATACCTTTACCTTCCCTCCAAAGGTATAGCTCTGCTTTCAGACTCCTTTTATGCTTCGCTTTTATACAATTATGAACTCTAGTTGATCTATTCAATTCTAACTTCTAACCTAGATGGAAATGGGACCTGATCCCTCCGTAGCTTAGGACATACGTTTATGCTGCTAACTCTCAGTTTAAGCTTAGGACATACCCAGGCTAATATGACTTAGGACATAGCCATGCTAATATGATCAGTCGTAGAACCAGCTAACCATAGACCACCGACGAATGTCACTATCATAAACCCTATCGCTATTGCCCCTCCTAGGGCTCTTTGTTCAGTTGTGGTAGTCTGACCTTCTTCTTCGTCTGCTAGTGCACTATTCCCATGCTCCTGCAAAGCTGTAGAGATTTGCTATTCTTTCCTTTACTGCTGGGTGAATCTCTGGACAACCGCTATTAGAGGCCGTTTCTTTTATGATATCCACCTGATGAGGGTCTAGAATGAGAGCGGGATCCAAGTCAAGTAGCTGAGGTACGGGTATGACTAATAAAAAGAAGAAGGCTAGTAGTATAGATCCCGCGATTACGATATATGAAAGGAGTACGGATTGCGTGCTAGCAGGGTCGTTCCCCCGAACCCAAGGCTCGTCGATTAAGGAACGAACGGTTCGATGCCTAATCGCTTCCTGAATTTCATGGAATCTATCGACCTCATATGGGCCCAGTCGGTGACAAATCCTCAAAAAGGCTGAAGAAGGGTCTAAGTCACGAGAGGGGCAAGGCAATGTGAAAGGCCTTTCGTCATCCTCCAACAGATACCTTTCTATTAATGTTTTCATGCTATGTACACCGCCTATTCCACAGGCCTTCTTCAACCACATCGGAAAGAGATCAGGATATAAAACCTGTATAAGGGCGAGATCCCTATACAATAGTGCCCTTAAATGTTGCAGCTCCTTCTGCAATATGGTTTTCTGCTCTTTGCTTGGCTTAGTAAACTCTTCGCCGATCCGTGGAATAGAGTGCTGGTACACAACATGCGTATGCCAATTGATCATTTCTTTGACATTCAGTATTGGGTTAATTGACGGACGATGGGAAATAGTGGGATTATGAGAATGGAATCTATCTTTGAAAATATGGAATGGGAACATAGCGGTTATAAAATGGATCTTTCTAACCTTATCAGAGAGGGGCCCCTAGGAGCGGGGCTTATTTATAAAATAGGAGCGCAAAAGCGGGCGAGCCAAAGAGGCTTTCCCGCACCCGAATCCCTTTGTTTACTGCTTTCGAGTCTTGCTTTGAGGCGCACTCGATCAACAATTCATTTCCATGTGAGCCAGTGAAGCACCCATTAAGAGACCGACCAAAGACGCCGCCAGATAACCCATAACTATGGCTGCTAGGTGTGCTGCTCCTTCTGATGAAGTAGTGCTACTCTGATTAAGCACCTCGGCGGGAACATTATTCCGCGGATCCAGCAAATAATTGCACACATCCTCCGCTATTAGTTCCGCTATGACTGGTGGAATCTCATGACAACTCATATAGAAGATAACTCTTTCTTGGAGGACTTCCATAGACGGAGCGTTTAGAAAGAGAGTGGGATAGGCCTCCAAATGAGCAGCTGCAGAGCTTATGGACAAGAAAAAGAAGAGGTAACTCCCATGGTCCATTAGTTCCTGCTAGAGCCAAGGCCAGGACTGAATGCGTGCCACCTTCTCTTTCTTTTTAAAATATCAACTTCTCTTTCTACATCTGCTATTATCCGAGTTTCCTATGCCGGTGTAGGCTTTCGATGTAAAGGTCTGTTAAACCTATGCTAGGCATAGAGGTTATTGACAACTTTCTTTCGGCGGGGATCTATAGTTGATTTAAGAGCTCTAGCTTATAAGGCTTGTTTTGTGTCCAAGGCAAGGGTACTGACTGCAAGGGGAATAGTAAGAAGACTTGTCGGGAACTTGTCGAAAAGAGGGTTCAGCAACAAGCCTGAAAGAGATTATACGTCCATTCTAGTCTAGCCTATCCTCCTAATCTTTAATAAAGTGTGCTATCCTCATCTTCAATAAAGCTTGCTTTCCGCTTCCTTTCTTTCCGACTTCTAATCTCTGGTTTTCCGGAAAGCCCCTCTTATCATTCTTTTTCCAGCAGTGGTAGCTAAGTCTATCTCCTACCTATGTGAGAAGAGTAAGCAAGCTACCTTGGACTGAGCCTCAGGCTAGTTCAGTTTCGGCTCCTAGGTCTATGTGTAGAGAAAGGCGCTCAGTAGTTACGTCAGCTATTGGTTCGCGCAAGTAGTTCCCCTCCGGCTAGTTCATCCCGGTAAGCAACGTCTACTGCACGGGGAGTGGTGAGGGCGAGGGCAAAGGGAAAGTCTAAAGAGAAAACCTAGTCGCTAGGGAAGATAGGCCTCTTGTTCGAACGAATGAGATTCTCGATTTGTCAAGAAGTGAGATTTCCTCGTTCTAGTTCTGACTATTTCTATGTTCAATGAAGTTCTCCCTGTTGGTCGAAGGAATGCCAGGGATTGTTGAGTACTGCCCGCTGCGAGTAGTTCTCCTCAGGCTAGTTAATTCAGGTCTGCTTCAGGCTCTGGTGAGAAGCGAGGTAGCTTGCTTACTCTCTTTCTAGTGCAAGGTGAGTGACCACTAGGCTTAGAGGAGCTAGACTTGCCTTTTCCAACGTCGTAGTCTACTTTACGAAAATGTTCGGAAATGATAACTGACTATAATACTAGGCGCCTACTTCTCCGCTTCAATCAGTTTCTTTCTAGCTTCTTTTTCTCTCTCGTTAGCGCTGGTATCTAATCTTCTTTTTGTTAGTGCAGTGAGGAGAGCCCTTTTGGGCGACCGAGCGTAACCTTTCCTTTTCTTTCTTTTTAGTTGGTAGGGTCTCATAGGGTCGGTGAGGTCTGTTTCTTCCTCAAGAGATCCTCCTCCGTCTATGTGTAAAGAGAAAGCTTTCTTGCTATTGAGACGTCCCATGTTTAAATAAAAGAGTCAGGGGTTTTTCTTTCCTCGTTGAATGAAGAATGTTCTAACCGGGCTAGGCTCACGAATGAGATCAAGTTGGTCTTCATCAGGGTACTGACGCCAGGGAAGCAATGGAGGGAACCAAGAATCCCTACCCGCAATCAATTCCGAATCAACTTCAATCAAGTAAGAAGAAACTGGCATTAAGAAAGGAGCAATCACAACTTCTTTCAAGGAAGAACATCTGATGAAGAATTTTCTTAAATACAGTTATAATCTTCTTCATGAATCTTCCTAGGTCCTAAGGCTAGTTTAAGCAGCTATGGGGCTCAGGCAAGTAGTTCCGGCTAGGGCAAGGCTTCCTCGTGCTAAGTGTAAAGAAAGATAAGCTAACCGAGGAGCTAGGTTTCCTTGTGTCTAAGCTATGTCCTATTCTTCTATATGCCCTGCATTGATATAAGCATTGCTATAAGGGAAGCATAGGAGTTACAACTAAGGCAGACAAGGAAAGGAGTCACTCACCCTGATAGCATCTTCCTCTTACCCGCAGGTAGGGAAGCGCAGCGGAAAAGGAAAGTGACTGGATTCTAATTCAGCTAGAAGTCAAGGGGTGACCGCTTCGTTCGGTATGGAAGAAGGGAGGAAGACGCTTTCATTACTCTGTTACCTTGAACCCAGGTCAATAAAGGGATTCACAGCCAATTGAATTGACGATGGGAAAATAGTAAACTGACTGGTAGATGTAACCTGGATAAAATAGATTCGCCAGCTAGTCTTGGAATTTCTCATCTTGCTTTTTTGGTTACTCACATCGGGGATCTCTTGTCTTTTTAGCGGAATTCTCCTGTGAGAAAAGGGCACTCATGCCTGATTATGATTAAGGGCCTTACTGGGAAGAGGAAGGGGAGGGATTTACTCGATTTACGGGAAAGACGCGCTACACCGGCTTTGGAGGCTTGGGGGATATATTACCCTCCAGTAAGAGCGGGAAAGGGAATTCCCAAAGGAGCATTCCGTTTCAACTGAAAACGTGTCCTTTTCGGGAATCAATCAAAAAAATAGCCGCTAACTCTGGAGAGTAGGTTTCGACTTCACGCTTTAACCCGGGCCAAGGAATAATTCAAAGCGCTACTCTTGGAAAGGAGGATTCCGAGTCAACTACAACCGGGGATGTTGAATAATCCACAGTTACTACTTCTCTCGAAAGGTCACTTTGATAGAAAGTAAAAGGAAAGCGGCTACTCAAGAATTCGAGGATGCTTACGAAACCAAATCAAAGACTAGTACGGTTCACCAAGAAAGAAGAAAAGGAGATGCGCCCGACGTCGAGGAGCGTTACACTTCAAACCGAAATAAAGAGTCCAAGGGCGACTTCAAAGCGCGAGACTTGGAGAAAGGATAATGAAACAACCAAATCAAGTTCCACTTCACGAAGAAAGGAGTACTTAAGAAAACGGATCGCACAATCAAACCAAGGCAATCGCACGCTTTGGTTCGAAACTACGCATGTAAACAAAGGGCACGCACTTTCAACCCAAGACTTCACACTGAGGACGGAAATTAACAAATAGAGGAGTAACCGAGTCTAGGTCTTGTCAGAGCCTACAAGGCAGCGAAAAGGAAAGGAGTAAATACCGATTCAAGCCTAGGTGCAACCGCTGCTAGCGGTTAGAGAGAAAGGGAAGGTAAACAAAGTGAATCGCGATCAAGAGAAGTGACACAGCAACTGCTACTGAGAGGGAAATGCCAATACTTATACTTCATACAGGGGAGGAAGTGAAACGAATCCAGCTACACGTAGCTGACCAGTATTCAAGAAAGCTAACAGGTATTCAAAGCATTGAATACATACAGATACTATAAACAGTAGTCAATAGACATATCAAATGTCGGTACCCGGACCGATAAGATGAAGAATAGGCAAATAAGAAAGACTAACCGTAGGGGAGGTTTTCTCACTTATTATACAGGCTATTGGTTTATTTATTTACCGATTATATAGGGGGACCCACGCCAGGGGGCTTATAACAAGGGAGACAACCCAGCAGCGGAGGTAGAGTTACACAAGGAGTCACACATCACGCTCAGGGCTAACCTGGTAAGGATTACTTCTTTTACTCCTGATAACAAGGGCTGTTACGGACTATGGGAAAAGAAATAGAGTTGCGGAGGAGTGAACAAAAGGCTAGTTCAGTTACCGCACATAGGGCTTGGGGGAAAGAGAAACTGCTGCTGCGAGGGATGACATTCTCCTTCGTCTTTGACTCGAGCTTCTTTCTCTAGGTAGATAGAGATAGCTCTCTTTACGAGGGCTATGAATAGAGTTGCAGTTATATGAGGTGAGTAAGGGGGGGGGAATGGAAGACCAAAGAGCCCCAACTCATATCGTACCAAGAACTTGCCATTGACCTGATCAAGCGCTTTAGGGAGATCACCTTCACCCATGTTCCGAGAATCTACAATCGCTTGGCTGACTCGCTAGCCCTTATGGAATGAATACTCAGCCGCTCTAGTACACATGCTAGTACACCGGAGCACGGAGTCGCTTGTCATCGAGAGATTGGACATCCCAGCCACAGAGAGCCCTTCCGTCGAACGGGACTCATTCATCTTCTTGGATGAAGACTATCGAGAGTTGGAACATGATGAACTATCACCAGTCAAGACGAGGAAGATTACGAGGACGATGGGAACCATGGTATTATTATTTCTACAATTACCTCAAGGGCGGGTTCATACCGGAGTACGCCACTCGTGGTCAGAGGGGAGCCCGGAGGGAACTTGCCCGACGATTTGTGATCTTGGGAGATGTCCTTTACAAAAGGTCCTTCAAGGGGTACTCGCCCTTCCTTACTTAATAGGAAGAAGGAGCGCACATTGTTGAACAAGCTCATTCAAGTGCGCGCGGAGGACACGTCAACAGCCAAATGCTTGCCAAGAAAATCATGAGGCAAGGCCTCCCTATTAAAAGTAAGGGTGTCAAGAGATGTCAGAAATGTCCACTCCTTTGATGGAATTTTCTTTCAAAATGCTGCATCATGTAGAATGGCGGGTCCATCGTCTATTCCCAAGGTCTTTGAGACCCCGAATGAAAAAAGCGTACCTTCGAAGGCATGATTGCTGCGATCAGGAGCTGCTTAACATCATTGAGAACGGGAGATCAGAAGATTTGGTGGAGGATAAAGTAAAAAGTGAACCAACACTGGGATCTGATCATAGCCGCAGTGAAGTGTTGGGATGCAAAGGCGATGGTTTTTAGATTCGGCAAACATGAGATGTGTCCCACACTTGAAGAAGTACATCGAATTTTGGAGATATCCCGTAATGTCCTTTTTGTACCTAGAGAAGGACGACCTCGAGAGAGCAGACGACCAGTAGAGTAGGTGCTCCATATCGTTCCTGCTGCGTAGGTATAAGGTAATTCACAGTGCTAGCAGATCAGAAGTACGGAAGTCGGCCCTCACCCTTCTCTAATAGGGGGCAGGGCCCGAGATGGATTCTATATAATAAGGAAGGGAATCGCTTTGATTGATTGCTTGCGACAGCTTATCGATGCTCGTTAGCGGTGAAGTCCCTCAAACCAGAAGTTTCGAAAGCTGGGCCTACGAGAGAAATTTACTTTACATACTGATATCGCATACCGAAGGGAAGGCCTAATTGCACCACTCCTCCTTACCTTCCGCCTGCCGTCCCCCTCCTCTTTGCTTTGCTGACCAAAACAAGGGCTTGAGCGCCAGCAAGTGAGCAAATTGTGGGATTGACTTCTCCTTCTTACTCGGTGCAAGTGCCCACCTTCTTTTAGTTGGATTACGGTCTTTCGCTCACCTATTCAATAGGGAATGAAACGGATAAAGCATTATACTCCTATCTCAAGATGACTCTGAGACCACTTTCCTACTTCATTCATTTGACTTCGGCCTACCTTTTGGAAGAAATGAAACCTTCTGAGCTCCGTCAAAGGGGAGCGGCTTTCTCAGTAGACACGTGCCCTTACCTTAGGAGCAGTTGGAATGTATCTTTCTTCGTTTGTAATTGAATTTCCTTCGGTTGGGCTGACCCTTGCTTGCCCTCCTAGCTTTCGCCTGCATCCTTGCTTTGGAATTCCTCCTTGCACCCTTTCGACGTGGGTGACCGCAATAGGTGCCTATTAACAGGGCAGGGCTTATTGAAGGTCCATCAGGAATTGAAAGAGGCGCAATCGAGCAAGTATTCGACCCGCTAAAGTTTGCACCAGAAGGTAACAACCAATTGAATACCGCTTTCAAAGAAGCGGAAGACGCATTAACCAAAAGTCTTCAGCGGCAGCAGCCATTATCTTAGGGGCAGCAATGATGTTGATCTTATTTTCAGGTTCTGGATCGGGTGCGAAGTAAGCAAAACCGAGTTGTGACGTGGGGATTACTCAAGTTTCGCAAGCACCTCTCGAGAAAGAGGAAGTGATGAAAATGAGAGAATAAAGAGGATTGATTAGTGGAAGTGTTGAATGAATAGGGCTAAGCCCAGAAAATGCCCTTTCGTAGGTTCTTTGGTCGTTGTCCCAACCAAAAAAGAGGTTGGTTGCTGGGCCCAGGCCTTTGCACTATCGATATCTAAGCTGCCTTTGTTAGACCGTAAGTATAGTACCTCACCTCACTTACGACTCCTGCAGTCGTAGACAGACGAAAGAGGTGACGCTATCATCATGAACGAAGACAGAATCATCATGAGTGGAATTCCATCTCAAGCAGCAGGACAGGCTTATCGCCATAGCTATTACCTACTTTCACGTTCGGACAGAAAGACCTCACCCGCTAGGAACCAAACTTTGCTATGCCATGATCGCAGGCCCGTACGAGAGATCAAGACCGTCAGAAAAAGGAGAAACCCAATTTGGTTTGAATATGCCAAAGTTAGGACTTGGTTGTATATCACATTTTTTGATTATCAAATGAGTGTTCCGTGTTTTTTTTAAAAATAGTAAAAAACCTAAGGAGCTGGATACATTCCAGTTCTTCCCAATCCTGTCTTTTGGTCTCGCTTTTCATTTTGGTTGAGGACTTTCTGATCGATCCGCCTTCCGGCAGTTTCCTTTTCTCTCTAGTTCCTCCTGTCTTTATAGGGCTTTTCTCCAACCTCTAATCCCGCTAACTCCGACGAACTCCTTAACTATTGGAATAAACGAATTCCTCGAGGTGACAAGCCGTTCATAACATAGATTGCCTGATGGAGGAAAGCTTCAGTTGAGCAAGCAGAGCCATAGCTATCGGAGGTCCAGCCCTGAAGGAAGAAACGAAAAAGAAGAAGGTCTCTGACTTGATAGCCAGCCTTACCATTCATCTAATATTTAGATAACGGAGCAGACCAGCACACCTTTCATCCCTTGAAGACGACTCCTCTCGATGTGCTCTGCAAATCGCACTATAAACACCTACCTAACTCCCAACCTTCCTGGTGAAAAACCTCATGTAGGTAGGATTGGAACACCTTCTTTATGCTCTTTCACTAGACTTGCTCGCACTCCGTCTATAGAAAGAAGACTTCGTGTAAAGAATTAGATTTCGACGTGTTGACTTACTTTATTACCGACCCATGAACATCCTATCGGGAAAGGAGGGGAGGAAATGATGGAGGGGTCTATCGATTTCCGTTTTCGGTCGGTCGACGGTTGGAGATAAGCAGTCCGGCTTGATTACTAGACAACGGATGGCGTTGTCAGTCACCGGTCAGATCTCGGACATCCGCTCTTTTTAGAGCTTACCCATTAGGTTGTTTGGGCTCGCCCAGCATCCCTTCGCCCAGTTCTGAACCAGTACGAGCACCAGATACAGCAGGTCAGGATCCAGAGTCACCGGATGGAGATTCGTATCCATAGCGAGACCTAGTTCCTTATGTTCGTGATGCTGACAGCCACGAGTTTTCTCTTGGCTCAGAACGAATAGGAGATCTATCAGTATGCCACGGGCTCAACGATGCATAATAGGCAGTAGTAACAAAAAGCAGGTGGTGACACAACTACCTCCCTTTCCGAAAGCTAGCAGCACTACTGATTGCTGAACCCATTGTATGTAGTAGCATGAGTAGCAAAGCGCTAGTTGCACCGCCATCAGTTGATCCAATGCCAGTTGACAATATTAGAGACTTTTAGGAATTGTGATAGGGAGCTAGTTATGATCTCGATCGAATCGGCGGGAGAGGGGCAATCCTTCCTTCGAGCTGAGCTCAAGCAACAAGCCATAGGAAGCACACTTTTGCCCAAAAGCAAAGGTCGACTCAGGAGAAGGAGCTTCAAGACTGTAGATCCACCTTACGATCGATGCCGTCCACCCTAGACTGAAGCCAGACTTTTCTTTATTACCACATTGCGCTTTGATTAAAGCCCAGCCTTACTCTTTTCAGAAAGAGACCTAGGGCAATCGGTGGTATAGTTCTGTTTCCGGGGATGGTCTCAGATTTGGAAAATCTTTCTTTGTTAAGCCCTAGATCGAGTAACTGGGAGAGCTAACTCTTTGATCGACCAAGCCGAAATACAGATCTCATCACAGCACTTGTAGTAACCCTTTGTAATCGTCTTAGCCCTGAAAGTTATCCCAATAGTCAATCCGCTACGCCCCAATGTTACAGAATTAGTCAAGGCTTCGCACCTTGTGTGATCTGGGATCATCGGATCGGATTTGTCGGGGATAGCCTGCTTTGAAGGACCCATGGGGCGGTAACTAAGATCAAAAGAGAAATCAACTGCAATACATGGCAAAGGGTGAATCTCCTTACTAAGCTTTCAGGAGAGTAAGAACTATTCTCAGATACAACGAGCTTGACGCACCTAAGCTAAGTCTTTCTGCCTGCTATCCTTCCCCCTTAATGAGTAAAGTATAAGCCTAAGGATCACGACTAAATGCAGAGAGATAGAGAAAACCCTCCCCTCGCTCTTCAACAATTCTGTGTAAGTCAAGCTTCTCGATCCTCCTCCTCCTGCTGAGCCAATGAGCTCCAATCAGGCATGAACTCCAACGGGATATGGAAAAGGAATGGACCCCCTATAGGTGATTTTGGATCTCGACCTGGACAGGCGCGGATCCTGTTCCATAGCACACGGCATCCTTTCCAGTCTCTGTAGACGTTCCATATACAGATCCCATTTCAGTTGGAAACCCAGAGCCCTTAGTATTAGTAGCGGACACAGCTGCAGATTTAGTAGCCACGGCAGGCGCAGGAGCAATTCCCTTATTATCAGAGACCACCTGTTCAGAAGCGATCTTCCTTTAACTACCACCTTGGTCAAGAAGAATCATCAGGATCACCCAGTCAATAACCATACCCATCAAGGTAAAGTTCACGCGTTCAAGGAACATCAATTGCACCCCGCTCCACGGCATTTATAAGGTGGTCCCTGACCTTCACTTGCATGCGCAACAACATCCGGGAGCCTATCGTACACCGCTCATGGAACTAAATAAGACTAATCGAGACCCTCAGCCCGGATATGTGCTGGGACTCGAATCTGTTATTAGTGGGGCGCGTTAACCAGAAGAATAAGCGCGGCAAGAGCAATAACATGAAAAGAGTCGGGTAAGGGTATCAAGAGATACCGTGGGAAGGTTGCCCTTTACGCCAGTCATTAAGGATCTGTTCCAACGTCGGCTAGGATCAAAGGCAAATGCCCTATGAGCGCTTAAGCCGAGATTATTCGCCACCGTATACAAGATTCTAAGTGGAAGATTATGAGCCACTGGCTGATAACAAGGGTAAATAAACGAGTCCGGTTGTGGAAGGGAATGGTAGCAAACTGCTTCCTCTCCTTAAACTAGGAGCCCCTTTGCAAACTGACTCAGCCTTAGGTGTCATCCCTGAAAACGGGTATAGGGGGGCCATATAGATAGAGAGTCGACAGCGAAAACAGGAGCTTCCAACAGTGGATCTGCAATATAGGAATATGCATAAACTGTAGCTCAAAAGAGCTTATCTCCCCACTTCCCTCCATTCCCCTGGCACACACACGCCTACATAAGACGAACGACGGGGTTCAGACCGGGAGCTTCCGTCCTTAAACCAGTCTTTTGATTCTTTTTTTACACGAGATCCATAGATAGATAGATAGGCACATAGTAAAGAAAGGCAGAGACCGTAAACTAAACTAATAGTAGGATCTGTTGCTGGTTCTGATCCATCAGACTTGAGCTTTGGGATTAGAAAGGAAAAGATAATTCGAAAATGTTAAATATTATCTCTGTCCCATTTCGCAATAATAAATAAATCTTTCTTATTCTTTTCTTAAGCAAGTCCCCGAGAGGGCTTAGTTTTTCCACACATAGTTGTTGGCCCAGCGAATTAGTTAGTGACTGGAAAGAAGGGGAACCAACTGGCGAAAAAGAAGTGAACACTCCCAAGCCGAAATATCACAAGTAGATCAAGGTCCCCTTTACTATTAGTATTAGGGGGAATCGCTTTTCTCTGAGCTACGAAAGAGAGAGGAGAGGGAATTCCATATATAGAAATGAGCATGAGGTAATCCACTTGAAAATTCGTGTAAAAGTCCAAGGTTGGAGGATAAAGTCCGTACAAAAGCATCGAGTATAATAGGAGCATCCGTCATATGTCAAGGGCTGGTAAGGTTCCCCACCTTCCTCCAGTATATCACTGGAAGTCCTTCGCGAAGGATTAAATCCAGCCATAGGGATGTTCCCCTATCACTGGCAGTCCTCGTAGGTCAGTCTGTGTTCCGTGTATAGAGGATCGACTCTCTCTTGAACGGAACTTGCTTAACGAGGCGGAGGCGCCTGATCGCCTAGCTTACTTGGCAGATATGTACAAAAGCTTGGTTGAAAACAACATCCAAAGCCCGGTTTTCGACCAATTTGTTCAGGCTGTGCTTGCAATAATGGGGGGTGGGGGCTAATCCGTTAGCGCGGTTTAGGGTAACCTAGTGCTTTTTTGAGAATCTCATTCGTATTCCGCCCTTACCCAAATAGGGGAAGGTTTCAGTTAGTAATCGTTTACGGTGGGTGGGAAAGCTGGAGGGGATCCCAGTGGTTAGAGTAACTGGCCTATAAGGTTAGTGAGGTTCCTGCTATGGTGAAGTGAAAGATCTTTCACTATAGTGGGAAGAAGACAGGTGGGAGCGAGCGGAGCGCCAGCAAAGCAAGTTCCAGTGGTGTCTTCCTGGTCCCATTTAGTATCCTGTTGTAGAACGACGCAGCAGAGGGAGTTGTCAGTGGAGGAGTACACGGCTGAATTTTATCATCTTATTTATGATACGTTGTGATATCATGGAGCCAGAAGAACAGATTTTTGCTCGTTACATTGGTGGGCTACGTCCAGAAATCAGTGATGTGGTTCAATTGCAGCCCTATTGGACTTAATATTCTGTTTTCAAGCTAGCGGCGGAGAGACAATTAAAAGAAGCACATGATAATAGTTCCGGATCAGCCAATCGAGAGGTTTCTTCTAACCGGGGGAGTTAGATCATATCTCGCTATGAGACATCCAGTTAGGACGTAACATAGGGCATTTCGCTAGCTCTGGGCACACAGCACCCTCGGAAAGAACAATCCTCTGGGCGAAGGGCTACTCACATGCCACGTCTCGCCGATTACTGACCCAGCTCATCTTTACCACTGCGATATATGCTATAAATAGGGAGTTGTCTAACTGGTCGAGGCTTAGAGTGGCAGTATTCGACACCTCCTAAGCCTTATCATGACTTTTTACAAGTCGGGTAGAGAGGGAAAGGAGAGGCAAAGGTTCCCTTTTCTAACATGGCTTCCTGATCAGAGCGAGGGAAAGGCGCTACAGCCCAGTTCTTTCAGCCCCTGTTAAGATAAGAGGATTGTAGCGAGCGTAGCCCTATTAATAAGCGTTAGTGAGCGCAACGTTTCACTCCTATTTTAAGGGCTAGGTCCTCAGATCCGTAGATTATAGAGGTGTTTACTCTTACCATTAGTTGAAATCCCGCTATTAGTTATTAGTTGGTATCCCCCGAAGCAGGTATTTGGCAGGTGAGGGCAACCCTCAGTTACTAGCTGTGGATAGGAATAGGATCCGGGTACAAAGATGATGGAGGTCCTTCTTCCACCTCTGGATCCAGACAAGTCGAAAGCCCATCTGTTTCTTCTTCTGCAGCGAACCAATACGAGGAGGTGCAGTCGCCATAGCTGCTGGTAGCGCTAGTTACAGGCGCTATCCTATACTTCTTGATCAGGCTCCTCTTCGGCAACCATGAAATTTCTTCTCATGCCGGGATAGCCCATGATAATCTCTGGTTTAGCACCAATATATATAGAGCGGGGACCCCATCTCAATCAGTAGGATGCCCTTTCCTGCATAAGGAGTGTCATCCGGGCATTTTGAAAAGAGGAAATAGCCTAAGGTCTGGGCTAGGTCTACGGACTTCTCCTTCAACTCATTCTCAGTCGCAAGTCAAAGTTAACCGAGTCTTGAGATTATGAAATCCGAGGCCGGGACTGACCTCACCGCGAGTGAAGGTGTGCATAGGACTGACCCTAATGTAAGAAAGGGGCCAGCCCATGTGAGAGAGAGAAGAGTGAATTCCGATTCCTACTATGATGATTAAAAAAGCTAGCTTAGAGGACAGTCAGAATCCGATGCTGAGAGCTAATGCAATGGTTTAAGGGTTGACGCCGTATCGATCTAAGGTTCTAATTCGTTGACTGTCCCCTGAAGGCAGGTTGTAAATACAGCTGAAGGGCGAACAAAGACTAGGTTTTAGCTTCGCTAGATCGGATGGTCTTTCAAGCAACTCATCAATCCCATCCAGGAAGAGAAACCATAAAAAAAGAAAAATGGCATGACCAATCCCCTAATTTATTAGTTTTTTCAAAACTTAATTCTCCGCATATAGGTAATATGTCAGTTTTTCTTGATTTACCACAAAGAGGGAATTTGCAGTTCATACACTATTTACAAGCAATTACTGGCATCATTAAACGCATTAACCGGTCTCACGCATTAACTGGCAGAATTCCCCGCATTCGTTAAAGACACAGGGTAGACCAAAGCTACACTCGTCACTACGGGAACTTATAACCTTACCGATTCTCTTGACCCAGGCGGAGGTAGTATACTTATCCCCGATGGGAGAGACGTTGATTCAGTCCTTGTGGCTTCTTGGTCTCTTCTGTCGTGCCACCTCATCCATGCTGGGTTGCCAACTGCTGCATGTGTACCTTCTCTCCGGCTGGTGTCGAAGTTGAGTAAATTCTTACTATGGTTTCGTAACCCGTGTCTCGTGCCATATGTATACCTCGCTTCTATGTCCAGGCTTTGTCTTGCTAATCCTTACTTTATGGTTGGTTCTGATGCCAGGTATGAGGCTTTCTTACTATGTGATTCTCCTACACTGTGGGACTATTTCACTCTTCGTGCTTGTACAGGGTGGTATTACCATGGGGAGAGAACTGGATTGATGGGGTTAATGACTCTCAAGGAGTTACTTGATTCAATAAGTAAAGAAGAAGTTACCCCACCTTCGATACGCTACCACTCACTCGGCCAGGAGTGAATTCTTTGGAACGTAGGAGTTGAATGGTATACAGGACTATCAGCCCAAAGGAAAGCAATGAAACTTCTTCCTAAGCCCCTGTTGTCATGGTAGCCTTTAGAGTAGTTGCTTGCCCAAAGCCGTTATGCTTTCATACTGGTCACCTAACTCAACCTAACTCATGTTTAGGCACTCCCCCTTTGGTCTGTGGATCCTATAAAAAGGGCTTTTGGCTTGCCGGTGGAGTCTTTGCTCTCTTACGTGAGACAGCTTTCTGATGGGTCAAGGAAGCACTTTCAGGTATTTGATTGGCAGGGTTTTCTGTTAACACTAGTTCATGTCTCACAAATTACCTTAATCCTGTAATAGACACCAATCGAATAAATATGCGGATAATAACACCAAATCTAACAATTAGCCCGAAATTAAACACTAACCCAAGGGACCCATTTTAGGTAAGGAAAACCGCTAAAATGGAAGATTCTCTTAAACAAATTGCCGAGACCTTTACCAGGATTACTAAGAAAATAACTCGCACTCAATTGATCAGTAAGATACAGACAAAATAAAAACTGCACGAGCAGAGCGAGCGAAGCCAGGAAATAATGGGATGCCCATGAATGAAGGTCTTACATAGTAGAGGTGACGAGACTAGTGAGCCAAGCGAGGAAACTAGAGAGGCTCAGGCAAGAAGCGCAGACAGCGGGAGCTCTTAACCAAAGGGGCCTCAAGCCAGGTAGACTTGCGAAAGCAGAGAGACAAACGATTACTTGAACAGAATTCCGAGAAGTGGGATTTACAAACAAGATGCAATGATTTACTTTATTGGGATTAATGGAGATGATTGAATTTACTGCTCGTAATAGAAAGGAAAGAAGAGGAAGACCACAACATCAGAGCATGCTGCTTTTAAACCCACTCGCAAGAAAAGAACTCACTTGCCAAGAGTCAACAAGGAAGGCGCCTACCTCAGAGAGGAGACACATACGAAAAGACTACGTCGATGCCCTCTTTTGTTGATTCCTAGTAACTATATCAAGCTGACTTAAAAGGAATTAGCGATAGGGGAAGATAAGCGTAGGCTTTACACCGGCGAAGGGATTCCAATGAACATCAATGCATTATAGCTTCTGAATCTCGTGCTGGGGATTGGAACTTGAGTCGAAGGACAGAAATCAACTTCTAGTATGATTACTTCATTCCTCATGAAAGCAATAAGAAGACGGAAATAAGCACTCGCTTTCAACATATGAATATTCCTTATCTCAAGCTTACTTCGACTCGGATACATGATAACTAAGGAACTATGGCAGGATTCCCATTACAGCAAGAACTTTAGATCACGATTAAACAAAGAGCTAGGCGAAGGAATTCCTTCTTCCTTGCGATGACGAGCAATGAACTCTTGCTTTCGGCGCATTACATCACTCTTGATTAAAGCCTTAGAATCAGATAGACGCGCAGGGAGGAAGAGGACTTGAGTGGGAAAGAAACGGGTGTTCCGTCTTTCGGTTAAGTAGTTTGATATTGAATTCGACCGGGTCTTCACTTAAGATTTTTCATTTGATAAGATTCTATTACGCCGGGTAGTGGACTGCCAGCATCGAATCTGTCTCCAACAACAGTATGGAGCTTGACCCAGTAGCCAATAGTGAAGCAGGGTTCACCTAGTAGGAGAGTCGCTCTTCCTATTCCCAGTAGATCAAAGAATGACTTCCTCAAAGAAAGTAAAGCAAAGGGATTTTGTGCTTATCGAAGGAACTGCCTAAGCGGATCTAAACTTCTTTGTTGCACCGGGTGGCGGGTTGCCTTCTTTATCTATCTTTTTATCTCGGGTCCCAACTCAAGAGCAATTTAAAGATCGGTGTAGCGACTGCACTCGCCCTGCTCCTTATGGGCGATTCTCTTTAGGAAGTTTAGGAAGAAAGAGTCTTCAACGGCAACGGGAAAATGCTCTGCTTCTGATAAGCTTCTCATTCAACCCTCAGAAGAGCGCTAGAATAGAAGAAAGAAGAGCAGAGGGATCCAATTAGGTAAGCTGCAAAAGGAATGACTTGCCCTATTAATCGAGAAGGCACTTCAAAGTATCAAAATCGCCAGTGTGAGGCCAAAAAACCACGTGTTCAACCATTCACCGGGGTGTAGCTGTTCAACTATAAAAACCAGTCCCTTAGCGAACGAATAAAAGGCTATTTTCAACCGTTCTCCTGTCCAGATCTTAGAAAACAACTTCTCAGTCACAGGTTTCGTCTATCAAAATCTCATCTTGTGTGGGCACACCGACGCCCCCATTCCTAATAAAATTGATACTGAATGAACGCAGCGTAAGAATTGGCAGAAAAACGATCTTCTGCGTTCAAATGGAGCCGATACACTTATGCCCTTAGAGTAAGGTTGTTCACTAGTGGGCTTGGTACTATACCTGGATAAATCCTTTGCGCATTGTCCGTATCTAGTGACACAAGTAGTCTTCGCCGGCGACCAAATGTCACTGGTGGACGGTCTTCCACCACTTCAGATGAGAAGTCTGATCGTTCGAAAACTTGTATTGTATATAGAAGGATTCCTGTCATCACCACTCCTCATCGCAAGCCATAAATCTCTTTCTTCAATAGGTCTGTAAAGGGCGGAGGGACTCGATCATTTATGTAACATGACCCCCTGTCCCAGAACATGAACTGCCATAATCTTGATCCCGTAACTGCTGTTGATACTTGTGAGTCAGCCAGCCTTCAAAGGAAAGAGGTACAGAACACACTGTAACTCGAAAACTTGCCTTTTCCGTCAGGACCACTCAATGCTGCATTCAAAGAGACCGGTCTCTTTCTAAATAGACTGGGGTCTGCTCCCCAAGTCTGAAAGAAAGTTCGACTTTTCCATTTGCCATTTAAAGCGCCATAAGTGAGTCAATGGGTCAATAGCCCTAGACCTTCTTTTCTAAATGCTTCCACTTTTGATCTCATTCAACGGTCAGAAGCTGTCTTTATGCCAAAAACACGAGTTTTGAATGCGTCTAGATCTTGTTCAGCTGCGTTTGCTGAGGCAGCCTTTTTCAAATCTTCTTTCATAGAAGCGCTAACTGCTAACAGAGTTTGCTTCTTAGAAGGAGAAAAGTCCCCCCGTACAGAAGGCTCAGATTGAGCGGCTTTCTGCCTAATCAAATCAGAATCAGGATTTCAAGTCCTAGCCCCACCCCAAGCTGGTGACTTCCTTCTTTCATTGCATTTGATGAGTTAGCTCCTTTTTTAGTGACAGCGGGCGCATCAGATCCGAAGTAGCCGCAATAGCCGCAGACGCCGCAGTACCTTCTCTCTAATGCTGCTTGCATTTCACCTATACCTTTTCATTTCGTCAACAAAGCTTTCCCACCTTGCATGAGCAAAGAGCAAGCAGCTTACTTACCTAAGGACAGGGTTGGGAAGGAAGGAGATAGAGCACAGCGCTCAGAAAGAGGCTAAGCGGGTTGCTACTGGTTTTGAGGTAATCGATGCACCGAGCCGGGTTACCAGTTCTCGCTCCGCCTTTTCGGCTTAGTCACTCTCTCGTCGTTCCTGAGAGCTGATGTCGGGATTGAACAAGAAGAGTTGCTACGTGTAACATCATAAAGAAGACTTTGAACCAGGGCTTCCTCTAACAAGATAAGAAGCCGTTAGCAGTCCAGGTTAGGGTTTCGGTTTAATACCAATCTCCCTATTCTGATAACAGAGTAGTGTTAAACCCAATAAGTATGGGCGATGACCTAGTCTTTCAACACAGTCAACATCTTCGGTTTAGCAGTCAAGTGACCAGTTCAGTCATAGGTCTTCGTTCTTTAAGTCGGTTTAGTTAAAATCTCAGTCCACGGTGCATCCCGAGCACCATTAGTCTCACTATCTTTTCCCTTTCCTTTCATCTCTCTTCTAGAGCAAGATGGGAGGAAATTAGCTTCTTCGCTAACCGCTCTCTCTTCGCGCTCTTTAGAATCTCTGCTCTCTTCGTCCTCGGGGACTCTTCCTGCGGCGACAATACGTTCTTGTATCCGATTCTCAGAGGAATCGCGTCGTCTTACTTCTGGAATGCCGTCGATCGGAGCCTCATTCCTGATCTCCTCGGTAAGCTTTTCTTCTCTCTCTGGGTTCCGTTTCTTTGATTTTCTCTGCTTTTGAAATGGATGGGTTCTTTGGATCTCCCCTCTTGGCTTTGTCTCATTGTCTATCTCGTAATCATTCGATTCCGTCCTACTCCTACTCCTCTTTCATCGTCGTTGGTCCTTTTGACATAACATTCTCGGCCGCCTCCGGTCCGGTAGGTCGGTCGCCCTGTAGCCAGTGACTAGCTCCGCTATGGGGCTACGTGTATACCGCCCTTAACAGTTTATTGCGAGACTCTCTTTCGAAAGTGAGATCACCACCGGCGAAGAGGGAAAGATCACTCCTAAATGCAGCCGTGATCTTATATACGATACCAGCAGACGCACCTTGGTACTTCCATCCGCCAATCAAGGCTAGGGGAGCGAAGGGAGCCAAAAAAGGTGAGCGCCCCTACGCGAGCCTTATTGAAAAGGCCCCTTACTATAGATAGGGCGTTAGCGCTTTAGTTTGATTGCAGGGGCGCGTTAGCGCTTTACTAATAACATAGAAAGGGGCAAGCCAAAACCTACTCCTAACAAGTTGCTGAGTTCGGCTTTCGGGGCTACCTACTTTAGGGCTTATGTAATATATAAAGAAGAGCCCTCTTAGGGCCTTTTTGTTTAAGGGCTGCTCGCCTTTTGAATAGAAGGAAGTGGGATAGCGGAGTTCGGTAAACCGATGCATGAGCTGAGGCTCCCCCGCCGACCCTCCGAAAAAGTCAGGTCGTAAAACGGCTCATAGGGAGTCAAAAGCAAGCAGAGTCAAAGGCGGGTCAAACTCACATAAGCAGAGGGGGAGACACATTCATGAAAAGCGAGAAGCCGTGCCGTGGGGGACTGACCAACTATGAATAGATCTTACTTACGGGTAAGAGTAGGAACATCTATTAGTCCGTATCGTGGGTCTACTTGTTACAAAAGGCGAACATTTCCATTCCAAAACATTCACATAGGTCCTCAGGCAGACATCGAAAAGGGGACGAAAAGAGTCTATTTACCTTTACAATATTCCGGAATGTATCATGGCTCTATCTATTCATCTTTTTCTTCAAAAAAAAGAGTTCTGCATCTCTCCGGGGCTGGGGGAACAAATAGGCGTAGGGAAGAGGGAGAGGGGGGGCTACGAGCCCTCTCCCGTTGTTGTTCCCGGACCACCCATCCCTTCTTTCCCCTTCGCCCGGCCCGGTGAGGTCCGATGAGATAAGATTTCTCGAACGAAGTGAAGTGATAGGAAGAGAAGACTGCTGGCGGGAGATCTCTATTCATTACACCCCCTTGTATAGTAAGGGGAAAGCGAAAGTGCGCTCCTGCGCACCAGCTGAAGAAAGGAGCTTTGGAAGCTTACCTTATTATTATTAAAAGGGGAAAGGGTTCCAAACCTATCTTACTAATAATAAGAAAGGGGCAAGCTAAAACCTACTCCTAACAAGTTGCTGGATCGAAGTAGGACATTCTCCATCCGCCCGCCAGCAGCAGAGGGGGTTCGATTCCCGTTATACGCGATGTGGCGAAAAAGACTGATTCAACGAGATATGCCTTGCCTGCATTAAGATTTAAAACTTGTCGTCTACTTTCAGGAAATGTTTGGAACAGAGAACTTACAATAATACAACGCCGCATTCTCCGAAGATTGAGGAACAAGAAGAGATCTATTAAGAGAAAGATTTATCCGAGAGAAAATCTTAACAGTTACATCCAATCACAAACTACACGAAAGTTGCCCCTTTTTCATGGGGATTTACCCATCACAGAGATGCACAGAGGAACAGAACGAACTTCATATATCCCTTTTCCACTCAATCCAGAAACAAGATCGGACGTTATTCCGGTTCGTCTCCATTTTCGTGAAACTATTCCTCAAGCAAGGCAGCCGATAAGTCATCGAAGGGTTTGTGTGAATAATGGAATAGTGAGCATTACTCATTTTAAAGTATCCCACGGTGATATAATATCTTTTCAAGAAAATGATGCGAGAACCCGCGGTGAAGAAATAAGGAGATCTTTCTATATCGAAATATCAGTTGAAAAAATCATAGGCAAATTCCTGGATCACCCGGTAAGAATGTGGAGAAGAACCAAAACAGAATGGTTCCGCCTACTCAAAACTAAGAGGGGATGCCGCCTACTACTAAAATCCCGGTTTTTGCAACAGTTGCGTTCTTCTATGCAAGAAGAAGACTTAGAAAGAACAAAGAGGTTTGGATCCGAAAAAGTATGCTTAGGCACTTTCTTCGCTGAGCACAACAGAATGAAGAGGAATTTGTATCATTTCAAATCCCTATTCTTATCGAAGAGAAGGAACGAGAAAAACCGAAATATTCCTACTCGAACAATAAGTCCTATAGTTTACAACTCTTCTTTATATAGTAATTCGACCTATTGCTCCGCATCCCCCCATCAGTTTACTATGAAGAGAAAAAGAAAAAGGATCGAACTACCTACTCATTATTCGGAGGTGAATCATAGAACACCAAAAGCTGTGGTATCTTATGGACCTAACATAGGTCACATCCCTCACGACATAAGAT